GCTAGCGTAGCTTAACACAAAGCATAGCACTGAAGATGCTAAGATGAGTCCTAAAAAACTCCGCATGCACAAAGGCATGGTCCCGACCTTATTATCAGCTCTAACTCAACTTACACATGCAAGTCTCCGCAACCCAGTGAATATGCCCTCAATCCCCCCACCCGGGGACGAGGAGCGGGCATCAGGCACAAACATTAGCCCAAGACGCCTAGCCAAGCCACACCCCCAAGGGAATTCAGCAGTGATAAACATTAAGCCATAAGTGAAAACTTGACTCAGTTAGTGTTAAGAGGGCCGGTAAAACTCGTGCCAGCCACCGCGGTTAGACGAGAGGCCCTAGTTGATATTACAACGGCGTAAAGGGTGGTTAAGGATAAACAAAAATAAAGTCAAATGGCCCCTTGGCCGTCATACGCTTCTAGGAGTCCGAAGCCCTAATACGAAAGTAACTTTAATAAACCCACCTGACCCCACGAAAGCTGAGAAACAAACTGGGATTAGATACCCCACTATGCTCAGCCGTAAACTCAGACATCCAGCTACAATTAGATGTCCGCCAGGGTACTACGAGCATTAGCTTAAAACCCAAAGGACCTGACGGTGTCTCAGACCCCCCTAGAGGAGCCTGTTCTAGAACCGATAACCCCCGTTCAACCTCACCACTTCTAGCCACCCCAGCCTATATACCGCCGTCGTCAGCTTACCCTGTGAAGGTAATAAAAGTAAGCAAAATGGGCACAACCCAAAACGTCAGGTCGAGGTGTAGCGCATGAAGTGGGAAGAAATGGGCTACATTTTCTAATATAGAATATTACGAACATGCACCATGAAACAATGCTTGAAGGAGGATTTAGTAGTAAAAGGGAAATAGAGTGTCCCTTTGAACCCGGCTCTGAGACGCGTACACACCGCCCGTCACTCTCCCCTGTCAAAACGCACCAAAAATACATAATACAACAGCACTGACAAGGGGAGGCAAGTCGTAACACGGTAAGTGTACCGGAAGGTGCACTTGGATCAAACCCAGGGTGTGGCTGAGTTAGTCAAGCATCTCACTTACACCGAGAAGACATCCATGCAAGTTGGATCGCCCTGAGCCAAACAGCTAGCTTAACTACTTAATAACTAAACAATATAAATAAAACAAAATAAGCCTAACACCAAAAACTAAACCATTTTTTTACCTGAGTATGGGAGACAGAAAAGGTTCCACAAAGCGATAGAAATAGTACCGCAAGGGAAAGCTGAAAGAGAAATGAAATAACCCATATAAGCACTAAAAAGCAAAGATTAAACCTCGTACCTTTTGCATCATGATTTAGCCAGTACACCCAAGCAAAGAGACCTTTAGTTTGAAACCCCGAAACCAGGTGAGCTACCCCGAGACAGCCTATTAAGGGCCAACCCGTCTCTGTGGCAAAAGAGTGGGAAGAGCTCCGGGTAGAAGTGACAGACCTACCGAACCTGGTGATAGCTGGTTGCCTAAGAAATGAATAGAAGTTCAGCCTCGTGCACCTCAAATCACACAAACAAAACAAGACTAAGAGAAACACATGAGAGTTAGTTAAAGGGGGTACAGCCCCTTTAACAAAGGACACAACCTTTCCAGGAGGATAAAGATCATAATACATAAAACATACTGTTCTAGTGGGCCTAAAAGCAGCCATCTAAACAGAAAGCGTTAAAGCTCAGACAGAAAAAAGTTTATTATCCCGATAAAAAATCTTACTCCCCTAAGTACTATTAGGCCAACCCATGCCCCCATGGAAGAGATTATGCTAAAATGAGTAACAAGAAGGCCCGCCCTTCTCCAAGCACAAGTGTAAGCCAAACCGGACCAACCATTGGCAACTAACGAACTCAATCAAAGAGAGCAATGTGAATTACAAAAAAACCAAGAAAAACCCACAACTAAGCTATCGTTACCCCCACACTGGAGTGCCCTAAAGGAAAGACTAAAAGAAAAGGAAGGAACTCGGCAAACACAAGCCTCGCCTGTTTACCAAAAACATCGCCTCCTGCAACGCAACCAAGTATAGGAGGTCCAGCCTGCCCAGTGACTACAAGTTCAACGGCCGCGGTATTTTGACCGTGCAAAGGTAGCGCAATCACTTGTCTTTTAAATAGAGACCTGTATGAATGGCTAAACGAGGGCTTAACTGTCTCCCCTTTCAAGTCAGTGAAATTGATCTACCCGTGCAGAAGCGGGTATAATACTACAAGACGAGAAGACCCTTTGGAGCTTAAGGTACAAAACTCAACCACGTTAAGCAACTCAATAAAAAGCAAAAACCTTGTGGACCATGAGATTTTACCTTCGGTTGGGGCGACCACGGAGGAAAGAAAAGCCTCCAGGTGGACTGGGAAAACCTCCTAAAACCAAGAGAGACATCTCTAAGCCACAGAACATCTGACCAAATATGATCCGGCTAACACATAGCCGATCAACGAACCAAGTTACCCTAGGGATAACAGCGCAATCCTCTCCCAGAGTCCATATCGACGAGGGGGTTTACGACCTCGATGTTGGATCAGGACATCCTAATGGTGCAGCCGCTATTAAGGGTTCGTTTGTTCAACGATTAAAGTCCTACGTGATCTGAGTTCAGACCGGAGCAATCCAGGTCAGTTTCTATCTGTAACGCTACTTTTCCTAGTACGAAAGGATCGGAAAAGAGGGGCCCATACTTAAAGCACGCCCCACCCCTAATTTATGAAAACAAATAAATAAAATAAAGGGAGAGCCAAAATCCCAGCTGGCCAAAATAAGGACATACTGGGGTGGCAGAGCATGGTAAATTGCGAAAGGCCTAAGCCCTTTTACCCAGAGGTTCAAATCCTCTTCCCAGTTTATGCTAAACATCCTAATAACTCATCTAATCAACCCTCTAGCCTATATCGTACCTGTACTTCTAGCAGTAGCCTTCCTAACACTAATCGAACGAAAAGTACTAGGATATATGCAACTACGAAAAGGACCAAACGTGGTAGGCCCCTACGGACTACTACAACCCATCGCCGACGGAGTAAAACTCTTCATTAAAGAACCCGTCCGCCCATCCACATCATCCCCATTCCTATTCCTAGCCGCCCCAGTACTTGCATTAACCCTAGCCATAACCTTATGAGCACCAATACCTATACCCCACCCAGTAACTGACCTCAACCTGGGAATCCTATTTATTCTAGCCCTATCAAGCCTTGCAGTATACTCAATCCTAGGGTCAGGATGAGCATCAAATTCAAAATATGCATTAATCGGAGCCCTACGGGCCGTAGCCCAAACAATTTCGTATGAAGTTAGCCTAGGACTAATCCTCTTATCCGTAATTATCTTCTCAGGAGGATATACCCTACAAACATTTAACATCACCCAAGAAAGCATTTGACTTCTCATCCCTGCCTGACCTTTAGCCGCAATATGATATATCTCAACATTAGCCGAAACAAACCGAGCACCATTCGACCTAACAGAAGGAGAATCAGAACTGGTATCCGGCTTCAACGTAGAATATGCAGGAGGACCCTTCGCACTCTTCTTCCTAGCCGAATACGCCAACATCCTTCTAATAAACACCCTCTCAGCCGTCCTATTTTTAGGAGCCTCACATATTCCAAGCATACCAGAACTTACGACAATTAATCTCATAACTAAAGCCGCACTACTCTCTATTATATTCCTATGAGTACGAGCCTCGTACCCACGATTCCGATACGACCAACTAATACACTTAGTATGAAAAAACTTCCTTCCCCTCACACTCGCCTTTGTACTATGACACACTGCCCTACCAATTGCACTAGCAGGGCTCCCTCCACAACTATAATTAAGGAACTGTGCCTGAGCACCTAAGGACCACTTTGATAGAGTGAATTACAGGGGTTAAAATCCCCTCAGTTCCTAGAAAGAAGGGAATTGAACCCATACTCAAGAGATCAAAACTCTTGGTGCTTCCTTTACACCACTTTCTAAAGGCGGGGTCAGCTAATAAAGCTTTCGGGCCCATACCCCGAACATGACGGTTAAAGTCCCTCCTCCGCCAATGAACCCATATGTACTCGCAACCCTATTATCCAGCCTAGGGCTAGGAACCACCCTAACCTTTGCTAGCTCTCACTGACTCCTAGCTTGAATGGGCCTAGAAATTAATACGCTAGCAATCACCCCCCTAATGGCACAACATCACCACCCCCGTGCAGTAGAAGCAACTACAAAATATTTCTTAACCCAAGCCACCGCCGCGGCAATAATCCTGTTCGCAAGCACAACAAATGCCTGAATAACAGGAGAATGAAGCATCAATGACCTGTCGAACCCCATCGCCAGCACAATATTTATAGCTGCCTTAGCACTTAAAATTGGACTTGCACCAATACACTTCTGAATACCAGAAGTTCTACAAGGATTAGACCTGCTAACAGGACTCATCTTATCCACCTGACAAAAACTCGCCCCATTCGCGCTTATTATCCAAACAGCACAAACCATCGACCCACTGCTACTAACACTATTAGGAATTTCATCCACATTAGTTGGAGGATGAGGAGGATTAAATCAAACCCAACTACGAAAAATCCTGGCCTACTCTTCAATCGCACACATAGGATGAATAATTATTGTAATCCAATACGCCCCACAACTCACCCTAATTGCACTAGGAACATATATTATCATAACCTCCGCAGCATTCCTGACCCTAAAAATATCACTAACAACCAAAATCAGCACACTCGCAACAACCTGATCAAAAAGCCCTATCCTGACATCAACAACTGCCCTAGTCCTACTCTCACTAGGAGGCCTACCACCATTAACAGGATTTATACCAAAATGACTAATTCTACAAGAACTAACAAAACAAGACCTCCCAATTATTGCCACAGCCATAGCCCTAACCGCCCTAATTAGCCTATACTTCTACCTACGCCTATGCTACGCAATAACACTGACTATTTCCCCCAATATGATTAACTCAACAACCCCCTGACGAACCCAAACAACCCAAACCTCTCTACCCTTAGCCCTATTTACCACAGCCGCCCTCGGACTCCTACCAATAGCCCCAGCTATCCTAATACTAACCACCTAGGGATTTAGGATAACATTAGACCAAAAGCCTTCAAAGCTTTAAGTAGAAGTGAAAATCTTCTAATCCCTGATTAAGGCCTACAAGATATTAACTTGCATCTCCTGATTGCAAATCAGACACTTTTATTAAGCTAAGGCCTTACTAGATGGGAAGGCCTCGATCCTACAAACTTTTAGTTAACAGCTAAACGCTCAAGCCAGCGAGCATCCATCTACTTTTCCCGCCGTTTAACTCAGTAAGGCGGGAAAAGCCCCGGCAGAGTATTAATCTGCGTCTTCGGATTTGCAATCCAATGTGTTCTTCACCACGGAGCTGATAGGAAGAGGACTCAAACCTCTGTCTTCGGGGCTACAACCCACCGCCTAAGCACTCGGCTACCCTACCTGTGGCAATCACGCGCTGATTCTTCTCTACCAACCACAAAGACATTGGCACCCTTTATCTTGTATTTGGTGCCTGAGCCGGAATAGTAGGAACCGCCTTAAGCCTCCTCATTCGGGCCGAACTTAGCCAACCCGGGTCGCTTCTAGGTGATGACCAAATTTATAACGTTATCGTCACTGCCCACGCCTTTGTAATAATTTTCTTTATAGTAATGCCTATCCTTATTGGAGGATTTGGAAACTGACTTGTACCACTAATAATCGGAGCCCCAGACATAGCATTCCCACGAATAAATAACATAAGCTTCTGACTACTACCCCCATCATTCCTTCTACTCCTAGCTTCTTCTGGTGTTGAAGCTGGAGCTGGAACAGGATGAACCGTATACCCACCTCTTGCAGGGAACTTAGCCCACGCAGGAGCATCAGTAGACCTAACAATTTTCTCACTTCACCTAGCAGGTGTTTCATCAATTCTAGGGGCAATCAACTTTATTACTACAACCATCAACATGAAACCCCCAGCCATCTCTCAATACCAAACACCCCTGTTCGTCTGATCCGTGCTTGTAACCGCCGTATTGCTCCTTCTATCATTACCTGTTTTAGCCGCAGGAATTACAATGCTCCTAACAGACCGAAACCTTAATACCACATTCTTTGACCCGGCAGGAGGAGGAGACCCAATCCTTTATCAACACTTATTCTGATTCTTCGGCCACCCAGAAGTTTATATTCTCATCCTCCCAGGATTCGGTATCATCTCCCATGTTGTAGCCTATTATTCAGGCAAAAAAGAACCGTTCGGTTACATAGGAATGGTCTGAGCCATGATGGCCATCGGTCTACTAGGGTTTATTGTGTGAGCTCACCACATGTTCACTGTTGGAATAGACGTAGATACTCGAGCATATTTTACATCCGCAACAATAATTATCGCAATTCCAACAGGTGTAAAAGTATTTAGCTGATTAGCCACACTCCACGGAGGATCCATTAAATGAGAAACACCAATACTATGGGCTCTAGGGTTTATTTTCCTATTCACAGTAGGGGGACTCACAGGGATCGTCCTATCCAATTCATCACTTGATATTGTCCTTCACGACACTTACTACGTAGTAGCACACTTCCACTATGTACTATCAATGGGTGCTGTATTTGCTATTATGGCAGCCTTTGTGCATTGATTCCCCCTATTAACTGGATATACTCTCCACAGCACCTGAACAAAAATCCACTTTGGAGTTATGTTTATTGGAGTTAACCTCACGTTCTTCCCACAACACTTCCTAGGCTTAGCCGGTATGCCACGGCGATACTCCGACTATCCAGATGCCTACGCCCTGTGAAATACAGTATCATCCATTGGATCGCTAATTTCCCTAGTAGCAGTAATCATATTCCTATTTATCCTATGAGAAGCCTTCGCCGCTAAACGAGAAGTACTATCTGTAGAACTAACAGCAACAAATGTAGAATGACTTCACGGCTGCCCTCCTCCTTATCACACATACGAGGAACCAGCATTCGTTCAAATTCAATCAAATTAACGAGAAAGGGAGGAATTGAACCCCCATATGCTGGTTTCAAGCCAGCCACATAACCACTCTGTCACTTCCTTCTAAAGACATTAGTAAAACGTAAATTACATCACCTTGTCAAGGTGAAATCGTAGGTTAAATCCCTGCATGTCTTAACCCCAAGACTTAATGGCACACCCAACGCAACTAGGATTTCAAGACGCGGCATCACCCGTTATAGAAGAACTTCTTCACTTCCACGACCACGCATTAATAATTGTGCTCCTAATTAGCACTTTAGTGTTATATATTATTACTGCAATGGTATCAACTAAACTTACTAATAAATATATTCTAGACTCCCAAGAAATCGAAATCGTATGAACCATTCTACCAGCCGTCATTTTAGTACTAATCGCCCTGCCCTCCCTACGCATCCTGTACCTTATAGACGAAATTAACGACCCCCACCTGACAATTAAAGCAATAGGACACCAATGATACTGAAGTTACGAGTATACAGACTATGAAAATCTAGGATTCGACTCCTATATAGTACCAACCCAAGACCTTGCCCCCGGACAATTCCGACTTCTGGAAACAGACCACCGAATAGTTGTTCCAATAGAATCCCCAGTCCGTGTCCTAGTATCTGCTGAAGACGTGCTACATTCTTGAGCTGTTCCATCCCTTGGCGTAAAAATGGACGCAGTCCCAGGACGACTAAATCAAGCCGCCTTTATTGCCTCACGCCCAGGGGTGTTTTACGGACAATGCTCTGAAATTTGTGGAGCTAATCACAGCTTTATACCAATTGTAGTTGAAGCAGTACCTCTCGAACACTTCGAAAACTGATCCTCATTAATACTAGAAGACGCCTCGCTAGGAAGCTAAATATTGGACAAAGCGTTGGCCTTTTAAGCCAAAGATTGGTGATTCCCGACCACCTCTAGTGAAATGCCACAATTAAACCCCGGCCCTTGATTCGCAATTTTAGTATTTTCTTGACTAATTTTCTTAACTATTATTCCAACTAAAATCTTAAGCCATATTTCACCAAATGAACCAACCCCAGTAAGTGCTGAAAAACACAAAACTGAATCCTGAGACTGACCATGATAGTAAGCTTTTTCGACCAATTTGCAAGCCCATCATATCTAGGAATTCCCCTAATTGCTATCGCAATCGCACTACCCTGAGTACTTTACCCAACCCCATCAGCTCGATGAATTAATAACCGGCTCATCACGATCCAAGGATGATTTATCAACCGATTTACTAACCAACTAATACTACCACTAAATGTAGGAGGACATAAATGAGCACTACTACTAGCCTCATTAATAATTTTCCTAATTACAATTAATATGCTTGGCTTACTACCGTATACCTTCACACCCACAACACAACTATCACTCAATATGGGATTTGCCGTGCCTCTATGACTCGCTACTGTAATTATTGGGATACGAAATCAACCAACAGTTGCCCTAGGACACCTACTACCAGAAGGAACACCCATTCCACTGATCCCAGTACTAATTATCATCGAAACAATTAGCTTATTTATCCGCCCATTAGCCCTGGGAGTCCGACTAACAGCCAATCTAACCGCAGGTCACCTGTTAATCCAACTCATCGCCACAGCTGTATTTGTTCTCCTACCAATAATACCAACAGTAGCAATCCTAACCGCTGCCGTACTCTTCCTCCTCACATTACTAGAAGTTGCAGTAGCAATAATCCAAGCTTATGTATTTGTACTTCTTCTAAGCCTATATCTACAAGAAAACGTTTAATGGCCCACCAAGCACATGCCTATCATATAGTTGATCCAAGCCCATGACCACTAACCGGAGCTATCGCTGCCCTCCTAATAACATCCGGCTTAGCAATCTGATTCCACTTCCACTCAACAACATTAATAACTTTAGGACTAATTCTCCTACTTCTTACCATATATCAATGATGACGTGACATTATCCGAGAAGGGACCTTCCAAGGCCACCACACACCGCCTGTACAAAAAGGGCTACGATATGGAATAATCCTATTTATCACCTCTGAAGTATTCTTCTTCCTAGGATTTTTCTGAGCCTTCTACCACTCAAGCCTAGCACCAACACCAGAATTAGGAGGATGCTGACCTCCCACAGGAATTACACCACTAGATCCCTTCGAAGTACCACTCCTTAATACAGCCGTTCTACTAGCATCAGGAGTCACAGTAACATGAGCTCATCACAGCATCATAGAAGGAGAACGAAAACAAGCTATTCAATCCTTAGCATTAACCATTTTACTAGGACTCTACTTCACCGCCCTCCAAGCCATGGAATACTATGAAGCACCCTTCACAATTGCAGATGGGGTTTACGGCTCAACATTCTTCGTAGCCACAGGTTTCCACGGTCTCCATGTTATTATTGGATCAACCTTCCTAGCAGTATGCCTTCTTCGCCAAATCCAATACCACTTTACATCTGAACACCATTTTGGCTTTGAAGCCGCTGCCTGATACTGACATTTTGTCGACGTAGTATGACTGTTCCTCTACGTATCCATCTATTGATGAGGCTCATAATCTTTCTAGTATCAAAGTTAGTACAAGTGACTTCCAATCACACAGTCTTGGTTAAACCCCAAGGAAAGATAATGAATCTAATTATAACTATTCTAACCATTACCGTGGCCCTATCCCTAATTCTAGCAACCGTATCCTTTTGACTACCACAAATAAATCCAGACGCAGAAAAACTATCACCATACGAATGCGGGTTTGATCCACTAGGATCTGCCCGACTACCATTTTCCCTACGCTTCTTCCTAGTAGCAATCCTATTCCTACTCTTCGATCTAGAAATTGCCCTCCTCCTCCCACTGCCCTGAGGAGACCAACTCCACAACCCCACCGGAACATTCTTCTGGGCCACAACAGTTCTAATTTTATTAACTCTAGGACTAATTTATGAATGAACACAAGGCGGCCTAGAATGAGCAGAATAGGGAGTTAGTCCAAAACAAGACCTCTGATTTCGGCTCAGAAAATCATGGTTTAATTCCATGACCCCCTTATGACACCCGTACATTTCAGCTTTAGCTCAGCATTCATTTTAGGTCTAATGGGACTAGCATTCCACCGAACCCACCTACTCTCCGCGCTACTATGCTTAGAAGGAATAATACTGTCCCTATTCATTGCACTAGCCCTATGAGCATTACAATTTGAATCCACAGGATTCTCAACAGCCCCTATACTACTACTGGCCTTTTCTGCTTGTGAAGCTAGCACCGGCTTAGCACTTTTAGTTGCTACCGCTCGCACTCACGGAACCGACCGGCTACAAAACCTTAATCTCCTACAATGCTAAAAGTACTAATCCCTACAATCATATTATTTCCAACAATTTGATTAACCTCCCCTAAGTGACTGTGGACAACTACAACTGCACACAGCCTCTTAATTGCCTCCATCAGCCTAACATGACTGAAATGAACATCCGAAACTGGGTGAACTTCCTCCAACATATACCTAGCCACAGACCCACTATCAACCCCCCTATTAGTCCTAACATGCTGACTACTCCCACTTATAATCCTAGCCAGCCAAAACCATATTAATCCCGAACCAATCAGCCGGCAACGCCTATACATCACACTCCTCGCCTCACTACAAACCTTTCTGATCATAGCATTCGGTGCCACAGAAATCATTATATTCTACATCATATTTGAAGCCACACTCATTCCAACCCTCATTATTATTACCCGCTGAGGGAACCAAACCGAACGCCTTAACGCCGGAACCTACTTCTTATTCTATACTCTAGCAGGATCCCTTCCGCTTTTAGTCGCCCTACTCCTTCTTCAACAATCCACAGGTACACTATCAATACTTGTACTACAATATTCACAACCCCTACAACTCAACTCTTGAGGTCACATGTTTTGATGAGCTGGCTGCCTAATCGCATTCCTAGTCAAGATACCACTATATGGTGTCCACCTGTGATTACCAAAAGCACACGTAGAAGCCCCCGTAGCAGGATCGATAGTACTAGCAGCAGTATTACTAAAACTTGGTGGATACGGAATAATACGTATAATAGTAATACTAGATCCCCTATCAAAAGAACTCGCCTACCCATTTATTATCCTAGCCCTCTGAGGAATCATTATAACCGGATCAATTTGCCTCCGACAAACAGACCTAAAGTCACTAATCGCTTACTCATCCGTTAGCCACATAGGATTAGTAGCAGGAGGAATCCTAATTCAAACCCCATGAGGATTCTCAGGAGCAATCATCCTAATAATTGCTCACGGACTAGTATCCTCGGCACTTTTCTGCTTAGCCAACACAGCCTATGAACGAACCCATAGCCGAACAATAATTCTCGCCCGAGGCCTACAAGTAATTTTCCCACTAACTGCAGTATGATGGTTTATCGCAAATCTAGCTAACTTAGCACTCCCGCCTCTACCCAACCTAATAGGAGAACTTATAATCATCACAACATTATTCAATTGATCCCCCTGAACAATTTTACTCACTGGCCTGGGAACACTAATCACAGCTGGCTACTCCCTATACATGTTCCTCATATCACAACGGGGCCCAACACCAAACCATATTATAGGCCTTCAACCATTCCACACCCGAGAACACCTACTAATAACTCTACACCTAATCCCTGTTATCCTCTTAGTAACAAAACCGGAACTCATGTGAGGATGATGCTATTGTAAGTATAGTTTAACTAAAACATTAGATTGTGATTCTAAAAACAGGGGTTAAAGTCCCCTTACTCACCAAGGAAGAACAGAAAATAGTAAGCACTGCTAATCCTTACGTTCCATGGTTAAAATCCGTGGCTTCCTTGCGCTTTCAAAGGATAACAGTTCATCCGTTGGTCTTAGGAACCAAAAACTCTTGGTGCAAATCCAAGTGGAAGCTAAAATGACACTAATTATACACTCATCACTCCTTCTAATCTTTTTTATCTTAGTTTACCCCCTACTCACCACATTAAACCCTAACCAGCAAGACTCCAACATAGCAGGTATAACCAAAATCGCCGTTAGCTCTGCATTCTTCGTCAGCCTCCTGCCCCTTATAATTTTCCTGAACCTAAAAACAGAAGGCATTATTACGAACTGACAATGAATAAACACCCAAGCATTTGACGTAAACATCAGTTTCAAATTCGACCACTACTCCCTAATCTTCGTCCCAATCGCCCTATACGTCACCTGATCAATTTTAGAATTCGCACTATGATATATACACTCCGACCCCAACATTGACCGATTCTTCAAATACTTACTCACATTCCTAGTAGCCATAATTATCCTAGTTACAGCCAACAACATATTCCAACTATTTATCGGCTGAGAAGGCGTAGGCATCATATCATTCCTACTCATCGGATGATGACATGGACGAGCAGACGCCAACACCGCGGCTCTCCAAGCTGTTATTTACAACCGAGTAGGAGACATTGGACTAATTATAACTATAGCCTGACTAGCAATAAACCTTAATTCCTGAGAAATTCAACAAATCTTTGCCCTGTCAAAAAACTTTGATATAACAATTCCCCTAATAGGACTTGCCCTAGCGGCAACAGGAAAATCAGCCCAATTTGGCCTCCACCCATGACTCCCGTCCGCCATGGAGGGCCCTACACCAGTGTCCGCCCTACTCCATTCAAGTACTATAGTCGTCGCAGGAATTTTCCTACTAATCCGCCTTCACCCCCTCATAGAAAACAATCAACTAGCCCTAACAACCTGCCTCTGCCTCGGAGCATTAACCTCACTATTTACAGCCACCTGCGCCCTAACCCAAAACGACATCAAAAAAATTGTAGCCTTCTCAACATCCAGCCAACTAGGACTAATAATAGTCACAATCGGACTAAACCAACCACAACTAGCATTCCTCCACATTTGCACCCATGCCTTCTTCAAGGCAATGCTCTTCCTGTGTTCAGGGTCAATCATTCACAGCCTAAATGACGAACAAGACATCCGAAAAATAGGAGGCCTATTCAACATTATGCCCGCCACCTCAACCTATTTTACAATTGGCAGCCTAGCCTTAACAGGAACCCCCTTCCTAGCAGGATTCTTCTCAAAGGACGCAATTATTGAAGCCCTAAACACCTCCTACCTAAACGCCTGAGCCCTAACCCTAACACTAATCGCTACATCATTCACCGCAGTATACAGTTTTCGACTAGTATACTTTGTAATTATAGGAACCCCACGATTCCTGCCCCTATCTCCAATCAACGAAAATAACCCACTAGTAATTAACTCCATCAAACGACTTGCCTGAGGAAGCATTATTGCAGGACTCATTATTACACAAAATTTCCCACCAATAAAAACACCAATCATAACAATATCAATCACTTTAAAAATAGCAGCCCTCATAGTAACAATTGCAGGCTTGCTAGTAGCCATAGAGCTAGCCAATTTAACAAGCAAACAAGTAAAAATCACCCCAATAATCTCCACACACCACTTCTCAAACATATTAGGATTCTACCCTATAATTATCCACCGACTTATTCCAAAACTTAAACTTACTCTAGGACAATCAGCCGCCACCCAACTAGACAAAACATGACTCGAAACCGTTGGGCCGAAAGGTTTAGCACTAACACAAATAGCCATAGCAAAAATTACAAATGACATCACACGAGGAATGATCAAAACATACCTAACCATCTTCCTCCTAACTCTAATCCTGGCCACCATCCCCGTCCTCCTTTAAACCGCACGAAGAGCTCCACGACTCAGGCCCCGAGTAAGCTCCAACACAACAAGTAAGGTTAAAAGCAATACCCAAGCACAAATAACCAACATACCCCCACCAGACGAATACATTACAGCTACCCCACTAATATCCCCACGTAAAACAGAAAATTCCTTTAACCCATCTACAACCACCCATGAACCTTCGTATCAGCCCCCTCAAAAAATCCCTGCCACTAAACCAACTCCTAATAAGTAAACTAAAACATAACCCAACACAGAACGACTCCCCCAAGCTTCCGGGAAAGGCTCGGCGGCCAAAGCTGCCGAATAAGCAAAAACCACAAGCATCCCTCCTAAATAAATTAAGAAAAGAACCAAAGATAAAAAAGAACCTCCATGACCAACCAATACCCCACACCCAACCCCAGCTGCAACCACTAAACCAAGAGCAGCAAAATAAGGCGTAGGATTAGAAGCAACAGCAACTAAGCCCACAACCAAAGCTATTAATAACAAAAACATAAAATAGGTCATAATTCTTGCTCAGACTTTAACCGAGACCAATGACTTGAAGAACCACCGTTGTTATTCAACTACAAGAACCACTAATGGCAAGCCTACGAAAAACACACCCTCTCATTAAAATCGCTAACGACGCACTAGTTGACCTACCAACACCATCCAACATCTCAGCATGATGAAACTTTGGATCCCTCCTAGGACTATGCTTAATTACCCAAATTTTAACCGGCCTATTCCTAGCCATACACTACACCTCAGACATTTCAACCGCATTCTCATCTGTTACCCACATCTGCCGAGACGTAAATTACGGCTGACTAATCCGTAATGTACACGCCAACGGAGCATCATTCTTCTTCATTTGCATTTACATACACATCGCCCGAGGCCTATACTACGGATCATACCTTTACAAAGAAACCTGAAACATTGGTGTAGTCCTTCTACTACTAGTCATGATAACAGCCTTCGTTGGCTATGTTCTTCCATGAGGACAAATATCCTTTTGAGGCGCCACAGTAATCACAAACCTCCTATCTGCCGTACCATACATGGGAGACATGTTAGTCCAATGAATCTGAGGTGGGTTCTCAGTAGACAATGCAACACTAACACGATTCTTCGCATTCCACTTCCTACTACCATTTGTTATTGCCGCCGCAACCATCATCCACCTACTGTTCCTCCACGAAACAGGATCAAACAACCCGATCGGACTAAACTCAGACGCAGACAAAGTCTCTTTCCACCCGTACTTCTCATACAAAGACCTCCTTGGGTTCGTAATTATACTCCTAGCTCTCACACTACTAGCACTATTCTCCCCTAACTTACTAGGAGACCCAGAAAACTTCACCCCCGCAAACCCTCTAGTTACACCACCCCACATCAAACCAGAATGATACTTCCTATTTGCCTACGCCATCCTACGATCAATTCCAAACAAACTCGGAGGTGTCCTTGCACTCCTATTCTCCATTCTGGTATTAATAGTAGTACCACTACTACACACCTCAAAACAACGAGGACTAACATTCCGCCCCATCACCCAATTCCTATTCTGAACCCTAGTAGCGGACATAATTATCCTAACATGAATTGGAGGCATACCAGTAGAGCATCCCTTCATCATTATTGGACAAATTGCATCCGTCCTATACTTCGCACTATTCCTCATTTTTATGCCACTAGCAGGATGGTTAGAAAATAAAGCACTAAAATGAGCTTGCCCTAGTAGCTTAGCCTAAAAGCATCGGTCTTGTAATCCGAAGATCGGAGGTTAAATTCCTCCCTAGCGCCCAGAAAGAGAGATTTTAACTCTCACCCCTGGCTCCCAAAGCCAGAATTCTAAACTAAACTATTTTCTGGGGAGGTAGCACTCCCTTTATGGTATAGTACATATTATGCATAATATTACATTAATGTATTAGTGCATATATGTATTATCACCAACTCACTATTTTAACCATAAAGCAGGTACATAATATTAAGGTAGGCATAAAGCATATTATTAAGACTCACAAATTCTATTATTTGAACCTGAGTAATATATTAATCCCCAAAAATTTGTCCTCAAATTTTTCCTTGAAATAATCAACTATAATTCCATCCAAACATATTAATGTAGTAAGAGACCACCAACCAGTTTATATAAAGGTATATCATGAATGATAGAATCAAGGACAATAATTGTGAGGGTTACACAATATGAACTATTACTGGCATCTGGTTCCTATTTCAGGGACATAACTGTAATATTCCACCCTCGGATAATTATACTGGCATCTGATTAATGGTGTAGTACATATGTTTCATTACCCCCCATGCCGAGCATTCTTTTATATGCATAAAGTATTTTTTATTGGTTTCCTTTCATCTGGCATTTCAGAGTGCAGGCTCAAATGTTAAATTAAGGTTGAACATTTTCCTTGTATGTGATAATATATATTAATTATCGTAAGACATAATTTAAGAATTACATACTTTTATCTCAAGTGCATAATATATCTGTCTCTAGTTCAACTTATCCTTACATAGTGCCCCCTTTGGTTTTTGCGCGACAAACCCCCTTACCCCCTACGCTCAGCGAATCCTGTTATCCTTGTCAAACCCCGAAACCAAGGAGGACCCAAGAACGTGTAAACCAACGAGTTGAGGTATAAATTGGCATCCCATTATATATATATATATATATGCATCGGTTTTTTTAACCGCAACTTACCACTTACCTAAAAGTCCCTACCAAAAATCCCCAAAAAGAGGCTCGACACTAAATACTCTAATATAATTAATCA